AATTGCACCTATCAAAGCGGCTAAAAGAATTATTGAGATGAATTCAAATGGAAGAAAAAATCTGTTGATAAATGAATTCCAATTTGTTGACTATTACTTATCAAATCGTGCTCTATAATCTGGTTTGATCTTGTAGTCCAAATAATCCCGTACCATGATGTATCCGTAATAGTAGTTATTAGTAAACCAAAAATACTTGTACAAATCAGCAAAGTAAACCCATTCCCAACGGTCCAAAGATTAAAATCTTTGTAATATTCTGAACCATTCATGAACATCACAGCAAATATGATTAAAACATTTATAGCTCCCACGTAAATAAGGAGTTGTGCGGCGGCTACAAAATATGAATTTGATAGAATATATAATAAGGATATACAAACAAGAACTAATCCCAGCGAAAAGGCAGAATAAATTGGGTTGGTAAGTAATACTACTCCTATACCTCCTAAGATAAGACCTAATCCCAGAAAGACTAAAAGAAAATCATGTATTGGTCCAGGCAAATCCATTTTATGTAAAATAAGAGATAAATAAATTGAAATGTTTTTCATGACCTTATTGAGACCAGACCAGAAAAAATTGTTGATGATTCGTAAGAAATTTCTAATTGAATTAAATCCTAAGGGGTGTGAATTAATGTGGGGTACAGTTATTGGACTAATTTTTTGTTTTATCTGAATAGAGTAGTTCGAATCCGAAACTATACATTTCGAAATAATGTCAGATATATTAATTAATGAATTTTCAATCCTTTCAATCCAAATTGAGACGTACTTTTTACCAACCAATCATATAGTTGAGATTTGTAGTTATTCAGACCAAACAAAATGAAAAAACTCATTTCTTTAATGAACCTTAGTGATTCAAAATTTTTCTTTAATCAAGGATTTACTTATTTTTTATTTGAGGAGAATTCAGAATTGTTCGAATTGTATAATCGTCAATTACTGACATTGGTAAACGACCTAGAGCAATTTGATTATAATTCAATTCGTGACGATCATAAGTAGAAAGCTCATATTCTTCAGTCATTGATAAACAATTTGTTGGACAATACTCAACACAGTTACCACAAAATATACAGATTCCGAAATCAATACTGTAATTAAGTAATTGTTTCTTGCGAATATCAGTTTCCAATTTCCAATCAACGACGGGCAGATCTATAGGACATACACGAACACATACTTCACAAGCAATACATTTATCAAATTCAAAATGGATTCGACCGCGGAAACGCTCCGCAGCGATTACCTTTTCATAAGGATATTGAATAGTTATGGGTAAACGATTTACGTGGGACAAGGTAATCATGAAACTTTGACCTATGTACCTTGCAGCTCGGACTGTTTGTTGACCATAATTCATGAACCCGGTTATCATAGGGAACATATCGTGAATATATATGAATAATTTTATGTTTGTTTATTTCTCTTGTTTAATCCAAGTTGAGAATATAGGATATCATGTTCTTTTACAGTGAAAAGAGTTGGGAAGAAGTTGTTAATAATAGATTACCGAGAGAAATAGGTAAAAGAAATTTCCATCCAAGATTCAATAGCTGGTCCATTCTTAGCCTAGGTAAAGTCCATCTTGTTGTGATAGGAATGAACAAGAACAAATAAGTTTTAGCTAATGTAATAAACATACCAATTGTGGGTTCAAAAACACCATATGTTTTATTTATTTCAAAAAAATCAAAAACAAATATGTACGGAATAGAGATATTCCAACCACCTAAGTAAAGAATTGTTACAAATAATGAAGAAACTAATAGGTTTAGATAGGAAGCAACGTAAAATAAACCAAATTTGATACCCGAGTATTCGGTTTGATACCCTGCTACTAATTCTTCTTCTGCTTCTGGTAAATCAAAGGGTAATCTTTCACATTCTGCTAGGGAAGAAATTAGAAAAATAATAAACCCTATAGGTTGACGCCACAAATTCCACCCCAAAAACCATATTTTGATTGCGCCTCAACTATATCAACTGTACTTGAACTATTAGATAATCATAGTCGGCGATACCATCACTGTTACCGTCGCTATTCCAGAACCGTACATGAGATTTTCACCGCATACGGCTCCTTGAGGACCTTAAATAAATCTAAGGATCGGGTCAATTTTATTTTATCTTGATATATTTATAAGATGGATAAGGTCAAAATTTATCATTCGATCCCGAATTAGACCAATTTAATTCTGTCTGTTCTGCTTTAATAATTATATATAATTTTTAAAAATATAAAAATAAAGTACTTCTGAATTGATCTCATCCTTTATTTAATAATTTCAATAATTATTTCAATATTTTATTTTTTGAGTAATAACTTAATTCTTCAATCAAATACTCCTTGTAACTTGTAAAAATATAAATAACTCGTCCTTTTCACTTACGAAAAAGAATTATATATACATTAATTCATAAATTATGATACGAATTCTATCTATATAAATATGGATATAGAAAGGAAAGGATAAAAGTATACAGTAAAGAATAAAAAAGATCTTTTTTATTTTTTCGTTTCTATTCTTCTTTCTCTTTCTGAAAAAGGGGGACTTACAAAATAAAAAAAATAAATAAAGTAAAGGATTATTTCGTTTCCAATAGTGATTTATTTAATCGACGAATAGGAGCATACTCTGGATCGGAATCGTCGGGCGTACTGCCTGATCATTTCTACTAACGTAAAGCCCCAATTAATATTCTTTGTATATTATGCAGAAATATTCTTTTACATAATCTCCATTACTAATCCTTTGTGTATCTTGGTGTTTCTAACCATCCACTCGTTTTTGTTCAATCATCCGTTAAGGTAATACATGTATGAGAATACATACAAACGATAGTGAAAACTCAATATGGTTGATCTTTTGAACCCGCTTCAAGTCAGGATGACTAATCACCTAATCTTGGGGCAAACGCTTTCTTATACTTATGTTTATTTCCGCTCAACTCTTTAACTCTATATACATAGAAAATGAGACTCAATTTTTTTACTGCTTTTTTATATAAGCTGTTTTCTTTCACTCATATAACTATCTGATTTAGTTCATCCATCCAAATAATGAATAAAAGATGAAGATATTTACTCAATTCATTCCGCCCTTTTCCTAGAAAAGAAGAAATAGAGAACAATTTATGTCTTAACGAATCGCACGTAGAGATATTGATAACACACATAAAGTTAATGGTATTTCATAACTAATCGATTGAGCAGCAGCTCGTAGACCGCCTAAAAAAGAATATTTATTATTTGAACCATATCCTGACATAAGAAGGCCAATGGGAGCAATACTTGAAATGGCAATCCATAAAAAAACACCGATATTGAGATCCACTAAAACAAGGTGAGAACCAAAAGGAACTACCGAATAGCTTACTAAAATGGATATGACCGCAATGGATGGTCCGATACTGAATAAACGAGTTTCTCCTCTAGATGGAAAAAGATTTTCTTTGAAAAGTAGCTTTGCCCCATCTGCTAAAGCTTGAAGAACTCCCAAAGGTCCGGCGTATTCAGGTCCAATACGTTGTTGTATCCCTGCGGATATTTCTCTTTCTAACCATACAATTACTAGTACACCTATTGTGATTCCCAATACAGGAGTAAAAATAGGAATAAAGGCCCATATAATTCCATAGGTCTCTTTTTAAAAATTCGAATCTAGAAAAAGAATTAATATCTTGTACTTCTGGTGTATGACTTATCATTTTAACGATCAACTTCTCCCATAATGATATCTATGCTACCTAGTATTGTCATAATATCGGCCAATTTCATTCTTTTAACTAACTGAGGAAGAATTTGCAAATTGATAAAACCCGGCGGGCGAATTTTCCATCTCCAAGGAAAACCACTCTGATCCCCTATCAAAAAAATTCCCAATTCTCCTTTTGGAGCTTCAACTCTCACATAGAGTTCTTGTTTCGGCAATTCAAATGTAGGAGAGGGTTTTTTACTAATAAATCGATAGTCAAAATCATTCCATTCTGGATTCCTTTCTCTATCAAAGTATCGGATTTCTAAATTCTCATATGGACCCCCTGGAATTCCTTCTAGAGCCTGTTGAATAATTTTTATAGATTCTGTCATTTCACCAATTCGGACTAGATAACGAGCTAATGAATCTCCTTCTTTTTGCCACTGTACTTCCCAATCAAATTCGTCGTAACATTCATAATGATCAACTTTACGAAGATCCCATTGTATTCCAGAAGCTCGCAGCATTGGTCCTGATAAACCCCAATTTATTACTTCCTCTCTACCAATAACGCCTACTCCCTCAACTCGTTCTAAAAAAATAGGATTTCGGGTAATAAGTTTTTGATATTCAGTAACTCCTATTAAAAAATAATCGCAAAAATCTAAACATTTATCTATCCAGCCGTGAGGTAAATCAGCCGCTACTCCTCCGATCCGAAAAAAATTATGCATCATTCTCATACCGGTGGCAGCTTCAAATAGATCATATACTAATTCTCTTTCTCTGAAAATATAGAAGAAAGGAGTCTGCGCCCCAATATCTGCCAGAAAAGGACCAAGCCATAACAGATGAGAAGCTATACGGCTCAACTCCAACATAATTGCTCTGATATAGCTGGCTCTTTTAGGCACTTGGATATTTCCCAACAACTCCGGTCCATTTATGGTTATTGCTTCTGTGAACATAGTAGCTAAATAATCCCAACGCGTTACATAAGGCAGATATTGTATAATTGTTCGGTTTTCCGCAATTTTTTCCATTCCTCGGTGTAAATAGCCTAATATTGGTTCACAGTCAATAACATCTTCACCATCGAGAGTAACGATGAGTCGAAGAACACCATGCATTGATGGGTGGTGGGGACCCATATTTACTATCATGAGGTCTTTTCTTGGAGCTGGTATATTCATAGGTTTTTCTTTTTCCTCGATTGATTCTTTCATGAATTACTGAAAAGCGAAAATAAGTTCATTAAAAAAAAAAAAAAAATCAAGATCTAATAAATCAAATAATTCAAAAATTCAAAACGCTTCCTCAAATTCAAATTAACGCGTTTTTGATTCCCGAATATCTAACTGATTAATTAATTCTTTATAACGTATTCTATTGTTCTTTGACAAATAAGACAGCATCCTTTGGCGTTTTCCCAAAATTTTACGGAGGCCTCTCTGAGATAAATAGTCTTTTCTGTGCAATTCCAAATGTGAAGAAAGTTTTCGTATCCTATTAGTGAGGCTTAGTATTTGAAATGTAACAGACCCCCTGTTTTTTTCTTTTTCTTCGTGTGAAATAACCGAGATGAATGACTTTTTTATCATAAAATGAAATCTTCCCCCCACCGGCCCTTATTGCTTTGCTAGATATTTTTATTGATCAATAATAATAATGCTATTCATTTTTTTTTTTTAATTTGGCATACACAATACAATAATCTTAATTTTGTGAATAATTTCCAATTTTAAAATTGGATTCGAATAGGTAAACAAAAAGATAGTTGTCTGCACTCACAAAAGATAAAAAATTATATCTAAAATTTAAAAAGAAACTAAGAAGATTTTTGCATTATTTCTAGATATTGATATGTCATTAAATTAGTATCGTGTATCATAATGGAATAGAAAACAATATAGGTGTGCATCTATTTGTCTTCATATATGCAATATAGTACGGGAAATAAAATCAATCCGTATTTCACTTTTTTCAGTACACGCTTAAGTTCATTTTTAAATTGCGGATACATATGTATCCTTACCATACTGAAACGACTGCCATTATTGGTATCAAACCAATAGCGATTCATACAAGCGAAATCTTCTAATCGATAATTAGGCCAAAGAAAGAACTTTAATCTAATTATATTATTTTGATTTATTTTGCTTTTATTCAAAACCGGACTCTTTACCTTATTTTCATTACAAAAAAATGCATTGCTAGGTATACCATTTCTATTCCTAGAATTGAAACAAATTAGAATTCTCAATTCTCTACGATGTCTAGGGGATAAAATAGTTTCAGGAACAAACAAATCATAATGATTTTTGTCTCGATTTTCAGTCATCTTTTGATGTTTTGAAATGAATTCATCAAAATTCTTCGTATCAACAAGGCCCTTTTCTCGATACCTTTGATTAATTGTGTGTTTACTTTTATGAACCAACGAAATACCTATAGTTTGATACATAATAAATTGTCCTTCATTTTTTCTAGACAGACGAACTGGTTCAATAAGTAATATTCCCTTTTTAATCAATTCTGTAAGAATGAAATTTTTCTGAATCATTAGAAGATCCAGATTTATTTCTCCCCTTTGAATAGAGGCTATAGTAATTTCTCTTAGGTTTATCGGTCTAAGCAGGGAACAATATACTTTGATGTTATCGATCATTTTTTTATTTAAAGAATCGTCCCATCTCAATTGAAAAAGCAAATACCTTTTTAGTAAGAAATCAAACTCCGCTTCCATGTTGGTCCTGGATTGTTTTTTATTTTTTTTCATCTTTGATACCGCATAATTTTCTTCAATATCTTTTTCTTGGTTTGAGAGAGTTGATTCAAAATCTGTTTTGATTCCGTATTCTTTTTCTACTTGATTTTGTTTTTCTAATTCAAGATATTTTTTTTCATTTGAAAATATTGATATAAAGATATCTCTTTTTTTCTTTCCAGTCGTTTTTTTATTTTTATTTCCACTGGCATTTTCATTTACATTAAGATTTAAAAGGAGAAATTTGATTGGTATGTACCATGGTTTAATCTTATACGAAGTATAAAGTATCAAAAATTCTGGGAAAAACCAAAGTTCGAGATTCGATATGGGACAACTTAGTATTTCTTCATTCATTCTCATCCAATCAAAAAGTTTTTTTTTGGATGGATTCATTTCTTGATTTTGATGAATCGTGGGATAAAAAAGATCTTTCTTGTCGATTTTATCAATTATTTGATAATTATTAGCCCTAGGTTTAGTATATTTATTACTGTTGGCGTCAGTATCCATATTGATCCAGGCCCTAATATCCATTTTCTTTCTAAGACAAAAATTGAGAATTATCCAATCGAAATTTTTTCTATCCGGATTGTTCTTTATATCTATAATATTATCTTCTACTAGATAATTATTGATAGGGATACCTACCAGCATATTAAATAATTTTCGTTTATATGTTCGGTATAATTATAAAAAATCTCTTGGTTATTATTTACTTGTAATGGTAATCCATAAATAGATGAGTTTTTCTTATCTTCATAATTAATAAAATTATATGATAAAAGATCATATCTATATTTTTTTTTAACATTTTTTTTTTCGGAGTTAATTAATGGATTTTTTTCATATGAATCATATTTGTTTAAATGGTTATTTTGAGCTATAGAGTGTTGATTTACTATATTTATACCTTTTTGTGGTACTAATCTAGACTGAGATAAATTATTTTGATAATAACCCCTTAAGCAATTTTTCCATTGATTTATTTCATAATTGGGGATGTTCTTATGTCTTAATTCGGAATGAAATATTTTTTGTGTTCCAAGAAAATAATCCTTTATTTCATTCTTAAGAAAAAGAAAAGCTCCATTATATTGAAAGACAGATCTTAATCTTAACTTATATAAATTAAAAAAGTTAAAACCCCGGCTTTGTGATAATTTGTAAAAGACATATGCTTGTGACAAATAAGATAAATTACAAAAAGTTTCCAAGTTCTTATTATTAATATTAGAAAGTGACTCTTTTATAGTCGAAATAAACTGCGTTATCTTTTGATTTGTTTTATCAATTTTTTCTTGATTTCTTTCATTATTGTAAATATAGTTATTATAGGAACTGGTTTTATTAACAATTTTTTTTAATGATTCAAAAAAATAAAAAAAAGTTGTGCATTTATTTTAGGAATATTACTGATAAATAAAAATATATTTCTATATATTCTTTCAATGAAAAATTTTATAAAATAATTTGATTTACGGATTAGTCGAACATTTCTTCTTTTTAATAGCTGCAAAATATTTTTTGGTGATTCCAATCTTTTATCATTATAACTCATTTTATTAGAACTAATATTTATATGTGGACTTAGAAATCCTTTTTTGTTGTCTTTTGAAATTTTTTGTATTTGATTTATGGTTGTGTTTGTTCTATTAGTTAGATCTTGTATTTTTTTTTTGTTAATGAAAAAGTTGTCCAATTTGTAGATTGAATGTTAATGGACGGTTCATGAATTAGCTCGTTATCGATTATCAAATTTTTTTCTTTTTTTTTATGCTTTCACTCAATTCATATAGTTCTATTTCTCTTAATCCAACTAATAGAATTGGGTTCATTTTTGAAAGTTCTTTTATTATTTTTTTTAGAAATACAATATTTTTAATAACCCATTTTTTTCTTTCTTTTGAGACATTTAGAAATAATTTTGTTCTTTCTTTTAAAATTATTAGAATTCTAAAACATTTCTTTTTTAATTTTATAAGTCTTTTTTTGAGTTCTTTAAAAATAGGTTCAAAAAACGAAAGTTGTTTTCTGGGCGAACCAAAAGGAAGTTCAGTTTCCATTCCCCAAACTGTTAAAAAACAAAAATCATTTTGTTGTTCTTTCTTTTTCATTGGATCCTTATAATTGTTTCGTAGCTTAAGCTTAGATTTGTGCCAAGGTTTCAGACGAAAAGGAAATAGGATCTTTATCTGAATACCGTCTATTAACCAGTTTTTCGGAAATTCTTTTTCTGCTAATTGAACACCATTATAAGTGCAGTTAACATGCACTTCTCTTTTCCAATCCTTTACATCCTCCGACCATTCAGGAAATTGAAATAATAGTATACGACCAATATTTTTAACTATTATCAATGAGGGTAATATAATATATTTTCTCAGAATTGATTGGATTACTAATACAAAACCTCTTATTACTTGAGCAACTACAATGCTATCCCAGGTTTCCGCTATTTCTATACGTGCATTCTCCCTTCTTTTTTCTTCTTCTTTTTTTTTTTATCTTTTGATTTTTTCTCTCTATAGTCTGAAATTTTGAATTCTGGCTTTTTCCATAGCCAATGTTGAAATTTTTTTTTTATCGGCCTCAACATATCAAAAGAAAAATAAACATCTTTGTCGATTCTGTCCAAAAAAGGAAGGGAGTGTACGTTTGCTTGAAAGGTTTTCCAAATAACTGTTTTACGCCTTTGAGCGCGCATTGAGCCTTTGATTATGTCTCGACGAAAATCCGATTGTTGCGAATAACGTATCAAAGCAATGTCGTCCCTTTCATCATTATTATTAGTATCTTGGGAATTACTATAACCATTGGTATTTTCGAGTTCATGATTAAAAATCAATACACGTTTGCATTTTCTTGAACGAATCTGAGAATCCGTTCCCAAAGCTTCTTCGTTTTCTCCCTCCTCTTGTTCCAAATCGTCGATTAATTTGTATGACCATTGCGGAATTTTTTTCTGATTTCTTTTATCCCAATAGCTTGTTTTCTAATTGTTTTATTGTTAGGATCCGTTAGAAATCTTTCAAATAGAAATCTTATTTTTTTTTCTCGTCCTTCTAAATTAATTCGTAATTGTTTATGTTCAGGAAGTAAATAAAATTTTTTAAAATTTAAACTTGATGTTGGTTTTCCATTAAATTCATTGATTAAGTTCAAGAAAAAATTCATTTCTGTTGATAATAATCTTTTATCAATTCTATGAAATGTTTTTTTTTCTTCAAATTCTAAATAATTAATAATAAGAAAGAGACCGTGGATCTTATTTATCCAACCTCTTTCTATGTAATTTTGTATGGAAACTTTATCTTTGATTGAAAGTGAAAACCTTTTTTTAATTTGTCCACGGTATGCCCCATTCAAGAAAGGATCATATACTTTTGGTAAGTATTTTTTTTTCGTATTATCATGACACAATCTAGGTCTTTTTTCTAGTACATCCAAAATAAGGAATTTACTATCTAGAGCTTTGTCAAGATCCTTGATTATATTTATCAATTTGTTGTTTAGGTTTTTTC